GTCCCTGTAGCTTAAATCAAAGCATGGTGCTGAAGATACCAAGATGGACACCGCCACCCCAAGGACAAAAGACTTAGTCCTAACCTTATCGTTAACTTTTGCTCAACATATACATGCAAGCATCCGCACCCCAGTGTAAATGCCCCAAACCCCTTACTAAGACACGAGGAGCAGGCATCAGGCACGCCCACCCGCCGTAGCCTAAAACGCCACGCCATGCCACACCCCCACGGGTACTCAGCAGTAATTAACATTAAGCAATAGGCGAAAGCCTGACTTAGTTAGAGCAACCAGGGTTGGTAAATCTTGTGCCAGCCACCGCGGTCATACAAGAAACCCAAGTTAACCATACACGGCGTAAAGAGTGGGTTCAAACTATCGCACCGAACTAAGATCAAACCATGCCCAAGCTGTCATAAGCTTAAGGCACCCCTAAGCCCAACCTGAAGATGATCTTAACATCCGCGACCCATTCCACCCCACTAAAGCCAGGACACAAACTGGGATTAGATACCCCACTATGCCTGGCCCTAAATCTTGATGCCCCCCAACCACGAACATCCGCCCGAGAACTACGAGCACAAACGCTTAAAACTCTAAGGACTTGGCGGTGCTCTAAACCCACCTAGAGGAGCCTGTTCTATAATCGATAACCCACGATTCACCCGACCACTTCTCGCCAATACAGCCTACATACCGCCGTCGCCAGCCCACCTCATGAGAGCGCAACAGTGAGCCCAACAGCCCACAACTCGCTAATAAGACAGGTCAAGGTATAGCCTATGAAGTGGAAGAAATGGGCTACATTTTCTAAAATAGAACAGCCCAACGGAAGGGGGCCTGAAACCCGCCCCCAGAAGGTGGATTTAGCAGTAAAGCAGGATAACCAAGCCTCCTTTAAACCGGTCCTAGAGCACGTACACACCGCCCGTCACCCTCCTCACAAGGCCCACAAATACACTAACTAATAAAACCAACCGCTTAAGATGAGGTAAGTCGTAACAAGGTAAGTGTACCGGAAGGTGCACTTAGCAAACCGGGGTGTAGCTACAACACAAAGCATTCAGCTTACACCTGAAAGATATCTACCACACACCAGATCACCCTGAAAGCCCACCCTAGCCCCACCAACCACAACCAAGAATCCACTACCCTCACCCAACTAAAACATTACCCCTAACTCAGTATAGGCGATAGAAAAGTACAACCTGGGCGCCATAGAGACAGTACCGTAAGGGAAAGATGAAATAGCAATGAAAAACTAAGCACTGCACAGCAAAGATACTCCCTTGTACCTTTTGCATCATGATCCAGCAAGAACAACCAGGCAAAGTGAACTTAAGCCTGCCATCCCGAAACCCAAGCGAGCTACTCACAAGCAGCTATCATGAGCCAACCCGTCTCTGTTGCAAAAGAGTGGGATGACTTGTTAGTAGAGGTGAAAAGCCAACCGAGCTGGGTGATAGCTGGTTGCCTGCAAACCGAATCTAAGTTCCCCCTTAGCCATCCCTTCCCCCCAGACGAAACAACCCAAATGTAATAGCTAAGGGCTATTTAAAGGGGGTACAGCCCCTTTAAAAAAGGACACAGCCTCCACCAGCGGATAACCCAACCATACACCCAACCCCGTGGGCCCTAAAGCAGCCACCCCCAAAGATTGCGTCAAAGCTCCCTCAACCAAAAACCCAAAAAACCAATGCGACTCCCTACACCCATAGCAGGCCAACCTATAACAATAGATGAATCAATGCTAGAACGAGTAACCAGGACACCATGTCCCCCCAAGCGCCAGCCTACACACCATTAACAGCAGAACCCCAATAATAACCACACCCCCATTGCATGCACCCTGTTAATCCAACCCAGGAGCGCACATTGGAGTGATTAAAGTCTACAAAAGGAACTCGGCAAACCCAAGGCCCGACTGTTTACCAAAAACATAGCCTTCAGCCAAACAAGTATTGAAGGTGATGCCTGCCCAGTGACACCATGTTTAACGGCCGCGGTATCCTAACCGTGCAAAGGTAGCGCAATCAATTGTCCCATAAATCGAGACCTGTATGAACGGCTAAACGAGGTCTTAACTGTCTCCTGTAGACAATCGGTGAAACTGATCTCTCTGTACAAAAGCAGAGATAAACACATAAGACGAGAAGACCCTGTGGAACTTCAAAATCAATAGCCACCCCACCCAACCCACAAACCCACCCAGGCCCACCACCTAAAACACTGGCTAACATTTTTAGGTTGGGGCGACCTTGGAGAAAAACAGATCCTCCAAAAATAGGGCCAAATCCCCTAACCGAGAGCAACCTCTCAACGTGCTAACAGCACCCAGACCCAGTAAATCTGATCAATGAACCAAGCTACCCCAGGGATAACAGCGCAATCTCCTCCAAGAGCCCCTATCGACGAGGAGGTTTACGACCTCGATGTTGGATCAGGACATCCTAGTGGTGCAGCCGCTACTAAGGGTTCGTTTGTTCAACGATTAACAGTCCTACGTGATCTGAGTTCAGACCGGAGCAATCCAGGTCGGTTTCTATCTATGACCAACCTTCCCCAGTACGAAAGGACCGGAAAGGTGGGGCCAATACCCCCAGCACGCCCCCCCCTCAAGTGATGCCCCCTACTAAATCACCAAAGGATCGACCCTCTACCCCAGCGAAAAAGGTTGCTAGTGTAGCAGAGCCAGGCAAATGCAAAAGACTTAAGCCCTTTACCCCAGAGGTTCAAATCCTCTCTCTAGCTTCCCCCATGACCTGACTAAATATTCCCCCCACCTACCTCACTATAACACTTGCCTATATAATTCCCATCCTAGTTGCCGTGGCATTCCTAACCCTAGTTGAACGAAAAATCCTAAGCTACATACAATCACGGAAGGGCCCAAACATCGTCGGCCCATTCGGACTACTCCAGCCTGCCGCCGACGGGGTCAAACTATTTATCAAAGAACCAATCCGCCCCTCCACTTCCTCCCCCCTCCTATTCCTCACAACCCCAATACTCGCCCTACTCCTAGCACTAACAATCTGAATCCCCCTCCCCCTCCCCTTTCCCCTTGTAGACCTGAACCTCGGACTTCTCTTCCTCCTAGCAATATCCAGCCTAGCAGTCTACTCAATCCTATGATCAGGGTGGGCCTCAAACTCAAAATACGCCCTAATCGGTGCACTACGGGCGGTATCACAGACCATCTCCTACGAAGTAACCCTAGCCATTATCCTCCTATCCGTAGTCATACTAAGCGGAAACTACACCTTAACTGCCCTCATCATCACACAAGAACCCCTATACCTCATATTCTCCTCCTGGCCTCTAGCAATAATATGATACACCTCTACACTAGCCGAAACAAACCGCTCACCCTTCGACCTTACAGAGGGAGAATCAGAACTTGTCTCAGGATTCAATGTAGAATACTCCGCAGGTCCATTCGCCCTATTCTTCCTCGCCGAATACGCAAACATCATATTAATGAACACACTAACAAGCCTCCTATTCCTAAACCCAAGCGCACTCAATCTACCCCCAGAACTCTTCCCACCCCTACTAGCCGCAAAAACCTTACTCCTCTCTTCAAGCTTCCTGTGAATCCGAGCCTCCTACCCACGATTCCGATACGACCAGCTCATACACCTCCTCTGAAAAAACTTCCTCCCACTTACACTATCCCTCCACCTCTGGCACACTAGCATGCCAATCTCTTACGCAGGCCTACCTCCTTACCTAAGGAAATGTGCCTGAACGTCAAGGGTCACTATGATAAAGTGAACATAGAGGTACACCAACCCTCTCATTTCCTAACACTTAGAAAAGCAGGAATCGAACCTACACAGAAGGAATCAAAATCCTCCATACTTCCTCTATATTATTTCCTAGTAAGGTCAGCTAACAAAGCTATCGGGCCCATACCCCGAAAATGATGGTTTAACCCCCTCCCCTACTAATAACTCCCCTCGCAAAATTAATTTCCACCTCGAGCATCCTCCTAGGAACAACAATCACAATCACAAGCAACCATTGAATAACAGCCTGAATTGGACTGGAGATCAACACCCTATCAATTATCCCCATAATCTCAAAATCCCACCACCCACGAGCTATCGAAGCCACAACCAAATACTTCCTCGTGCAAGCAGCCGCCTCCACACTACTACTCTTCTCCGGCACAATCAACGCATGATATACCGGACAATGAGATATCACCCAACTCTCCTACCCCCCAGCATGCCTCCTACTAACAACTGCAATTGCTATCAAACTAGGACTAGTCCCCTTCCACTTCTGATTCCCGGAAGTATTGCAAGGATCTTCCTTCACCACTGCCCTACTCCTCTCAACAGTAATAAAACTTCCACCAACCACCATCCTACTCATCACATCCCACTCACTAAGCCCCACACTACTCACCCTAATATCCACCACATCCATTGCCCTGGGTGGCTGAATAGGACTAAACCAAACACAAACCCGAAAAATCATGGCCTTCTCATCCATCTCCCACATTGGTTGAATAACCATCATCACCACCCACAACCCAGAACTCACCCTACTAGCCTTCTACATTTACATCCTAATAACAGCCTCTATCTTCCTCACCATAAACACAACCAACACCCTGAGCCTCCCAACACTAATAGTCTCCTGAACCAAAACCCCCATACTAAACACAACCCTCATACTAACACTGCTATCCCTAGCAGGCCTCCCCCCACTAACAGGCTTCCTACCAAAATGACTTATCATTCAGGAGCTCATCAAACAAGAACTCACCACAACAGCCACAACCATCTCCCTACTATCACTCCTAAGCCTATTCTTCTACCTACGTCTAGCATACTGCACAACAATCACACTCCCCCCCAACCCATCAAACAAAACAAAACAGTGATATGCTAAAACCTCAACCAACACCCTAATCCCCACACTCACCTCATTATCTGTCTCACTACTACCACTCACCCCCATAATACTCACCGCCACTTAAGAAACTTAGGATAATATCAAACCAAGGGCCTTCAAAGCCTTAAACAAGAGTTAAACCCTCTTAGTTTCTGCTAAGATCCGTAGGGCATTAACCTACATCCCCTGAATGCAACCCAGATGCTTTCATTAAGCTAGGACCTCTCTAGGCAGGTGAGCTTCGATCCCACAACATTCCTAGTTAACAGCTAGGTGCCCTAAACCAACAGGCCTCTGCCTAAAAGACTCCGATGTGCTCCAAGCACATATCAATGAGCTTGCAACTCAACATGAACTTCACTACAGAGTCGATAAGAAGGGGGATTAAACCCCTGTAAAAAGGACTACAGCCTAACGCTTAAACACTCAGCCATCTTACCAACTTACCTGTGACCCTAAATCGATGACTATTCTCAACCAACCACAAAGACATTGGCACCCTTTACCTAATCTTTGGCGCATGAGCGGGCATAATCGGCACCGCCCTAAGCCTTCTTATCCGCGCAGAACTAGGCCAACCCGGGACCCTCCTAGGAGACGACCAAATCTATAATGTAATTGTCACAGCCCATGCCTTCGTAATAATCTTCTTCATAGTAATACCGATCATGATTGGAGGGTTTGGAAACTGACTAGTTCCCCTCATAATCGGCGCTCCCGACATGGCATTCCCACGCATGAACAACATAAGCTTCTGGTTACTCCCCCCATCCTTCCTCCTCCTACTAGCCTCCTCCGCAGTAGAAGCAGGCGCCGGCACAGGATGAACAGTCTATCCTCCCCTGGCCGGAAACCTAGCCCACGCTGGGGCATCAGTAGACCTGGCCATCTTCTCTCTTCACCTAGCAGGAGTATCCTCCATCCTAGGCGCAATCAACTTTATCACCACAGCCATCAACATAAAACCACCCGCACTATCACAATATCAAACCCCATTATTCGTCTGATCCGTCCTAATCACAGCAGTACTACTCCTACTATCCCTCCCAGTCTTAGCTGCCGGGATCACCATACTCCTTACAGACCGCAACCTAAACACCACATTCTTTGACCCTGCCGGAGGGGGGGACCCAATCTTATACCAACACCTCTTTTGATTCTTCGGACACCCAGAAGTATACATCCTCATCCTACCTGGATTTGGAATCATCTCCCACGTGGTAGCCTACCACGCAGGTAAAAAAGAACCATTCGGCTACATGGGCATGGTATGGGCAATACTATCAATCGGATTCCTAGGATTCATTGTATGAGCCCACCACATATTCACAGTAGGAATGGACGTGGATACCCGAGCATACTTCACATCCGCCACCATAATCATCGCCATCCCAACAGGGATTAAGGTCTTCAGCTGACTGGCTACACTGCACGGAGGGACCATCAAATGAGACCCCCCCATGCTATGAGCCCTTGGATTCATCTTCCTATTCACCATCGGAGGCCTTACAGGGATTGTCCTGGCAAACTCCTCACTAGACATCGCCCTACACGACACATACTATGTAGTAGCACACTTCCACTATGTCCTATCAATAGGTGCTGTCTTTGCCATCCTAGCAGGATTCACCCATTGATTCCCCCTATTCACCGGCTACACCCTAAACCAAACATGAGCTAAAGCGCACTTCGGAGTTATATTCACAGGCGTAAACCTCACCTTCTTCCCCCAACACTTCCTAGGACTAGCGGGCATGCCACGACGATATTCCGACTATCCAGACGCCTACACACTATGAAACACCCTATCATCCATCGGATCCCTAATCTCAATAACAGCTGTAATCATACTAACATTCATTATCTGAGAAGCCTTCGCCTCCAAACGAAAAGTCGTACAACCAGAACTAACCCCCACTAACGTTGAATGAATCCACGGCTGCCCACCCCCATATCACACCTTCGAAGAACCCGCCTTCGTCCAAGTACAAGAGAGGAAGGAGTCGAACCCTCACATGCTGGTTTCAAGCCAGCCGCATACTTAAACCACTTATGCTTCCCTCTTCATGGGGCGTTAGTAAACTAATTACATGGCCCTGTCAAAGCCAAACTACAGGTGAAAACCCTGTACACCCCTACATGGCCAACCCATCACAACTAGGATTCCAAGACGCCTCATCCCCAATCATAGAAGAACTAATCGAATTCCACGACCACGCCCTAATAGTAGCCCTAATAATTTGTAGCCTTGTACTCTACCTACTAACACTTATACTGATAGAAAAACTGTCCTCAAACACCGTTGACGCCCAAGAAGTCGAACTAATCTGGACAATTCTACCAGCCATCGTCCTAATCCTACTAGCCCTCCCATCCCTTCAAATCCTCTACATAATAGACGAGCTCGACGAACCAGATCTAACCCTAAAAGCCATCGGACACCAATGATACTGATCCTACGAATACACAGACTTCAAAGAACTCTCATTCGACTCCTACATAACCCCCACAACAGATCTCCCATCCGGCCACTTCCGCCTCCTAGAAGTCGACCACCGTGTTGTCATCCCAATAGAATCCTCAATCCGCATAATTATCACCGCCGACGACGTACTCCACTCATGAGCTGTACCCTCACTAGGAGTAAAAACTGACGCTATCCCAGGGCGACTCAACCAAACATCCTTCATTACCACCCGCCCAGGAATCTTCTACGGCCAATGCTCAGAAATCTGCGGGGCCAACCATAGCTTCATACCAATCGTAGTAGAATCCACCCCCCTCAACCACTTCGAAGCCTGATCCTCACTACTAACCTCCTAATCATTAAGAAGCTATGTACCAGCACTAGCCTTTTAAGCTAGACAAAGAGGGACCTCCCCCTCCTTAATGATATGCCCCAACTAAACCCTAGCCCCTGACTCTCCATCATAACTATGTCATGACTGGCATTCTCCCTAATCTTCCAACCCAAAACACTATCCTTTATCTCAACAAACCCCCCCATCAACAAAACACCCACAACCACTAAAAACCACCCCTGAACCTGACCATGACCCTAACCTTCTTCGATCAGTTCTCAAGCCCATATCTCCTCGGAATCCCACTAATCCTTCTATCAATACTATTACCCACCCTCCTTCTCCCCATGCCTAGCAATCGATGACTCACCAACCGCCTATCCACCCTACAACTATGGGCCATTAACATAATCACCAAACAACTTATAATCCCATTAAACAAACCAGGCCACAAGTGAGCCATCATCCTCACATCACTCATACTAATACTACTGACAATCAACCTCTTAGGCCTACTGCCCTACACATTCACCCCAACCACCCAGCTATCAATAAACATAGCCCTCGCCTTCCCACTATGACTTGCAACCCTACTCACAGGCCTACGAAACCAACCAACAGCCTCACTAGGGCACCTCCTACCTGAAGGAACGCCCACCCCACTAATCCCAGCCCTAATCATAATCGAAACCATCAGCCTGTTAATTCGCCCACTAGCCCTAGGAGTCCGCCTCACAGCCAACCTCACAGCAGGGCACCTACTCATCCAACTCATCTCAACAGCCACCATCACACTACTCCCCATCATACCCACAGTATCCATCCTAACCGCCGCAGTCCTCCTCCTACTAACAATCCTAGAAGTAGCAGTAGCCACAATCCAAGCCTACGTATTCGTCCTCTTATTAAGCCTCTACCTACAAGAAAACATCTAATGGCCCACCAAGCACACTCCTACCACATAGTAGACCCCAGCCCATGACCCATCTTCGGGGCAATTGCTGCCCTCCTAACCACATCGGGATTAATCATGTGATTCCACCATAACTCCTCACACCTCCTAGCTCTAGGACTAACATCAACCCTCCTGGTCATACTTCAATGATGACGAGACATCGTACGAGAAGGAACATTCCAAGGCCACCATACACCAACAGTACAAAAAGGTCTTCGATACGGAATAATCCTCTTCATCACATCAGAAGTATTCTTCTTCCTTGGCTTCTTCTGAGCCTTCTTCCACTCCAGCTTAGCACCTACCCCAGAACTAGGAAACCAATGACCCCCAACCGGAATCACACCCCTAAACCCCCTAGACGTCCCCCTACTAAACACAGCAATCCTCCTGGCCTCTGGAGTTACCGTTACCTGAGCACACCACAGCATCACTGAAGGTGGACAGAAACAAGCCATCCAAGCACTAACCCTCACCATCCTACTTGGCCTATACTTCACCATCCTACAAGCAACAGAATACTATGAAGCACCCTTCTCAATCGCTGACAGCGTTTACGGTTCAACCTTCTTCGTAGCTACAGGATTCCACGGACTCCACGTCATAATCGGATCCTCCTTCCTACTAATCTGTCTCCTACGACTAACCAAATTCCACTTCACACCAGGCCACCACTTTGGATTCGAAGCGGCAGCCTGATACTGACACTTCGTAGACATCATCTGATTATTCCTCTACATAACCATCTACTGATGAGGGTCTTGCTCTTCTAGTATATCCATTACAACAGACTTCCAATCTCTAGAATCTGGTACAACTCCAGAGAAGAGCAATAAACATAATCACATTTATACTTACAGCCTCTATCCTCCTCAGCCTAACCCTGACCGTACTAAATTTCTGACTCACCCAAATAACCCCAGACTCAGAAAAACTATCGCCCTACGAATGTGGATTCGACCCACTAGGATCTGCTCGACTCCCATTCTCAATCCGATTCTTCCTCAGTAGCCATCTTGTTCCTCTTATTCGACCTAGAAATCGCCCTCCTACTTCCCCTACCATGAGCCACCCAACTAAAACACCCAACCAGCACCCTAACCTGAACCTCCACCATCATCCTCCTACTAACCCTAGGGCTAATGTACGAATGGACCCAAGGAGGCCTAGAGTGGGCAGAATAAGAGAGTTAGTCTAAAAACAAGACAGTTGATTTCGACTCAACAAACCATAGTCTACTCTATGACTTTCTTCATGTCGTTCCTTCGCCTGAGCTTCTGCTCCGCATTCACCCTAAGTGGCCTAGGACTAGCCTTTAACCGCGTACACCTCGTTTCAGCCCTACTCTGCCTAGAGAGCATGATACTATCAATATACATCGCCCTGTCAACATGACCAATCGAAAACCAAACACCCTCATCCTCCCTAATACCAATCCTCATACTAACATTCTCCGCATGTGAAGCAGGCACAGGGCTAGCAATGCTAGTGGCCTCCACACGAACCCACGGCTCCGACTACCTACAAAACCTAAACCTTCTACAATGCTAAAGATCATCCTACCAACCCTAATGCTACTCCCAACAACTCTCCTCTCACCCCAAAAATTCATATGGACAAACACCACAATACACAGTCTACTAATCGCCACTCTAAGCCTACAATGACTAGCACCCTCATACTACCCATACAAAAACCTCACTCAATCCATAGGCATCGACCAAACATCTTCCCCACTACTAGTCCTATCCTGCTGACTCACACCCCTTATAATCCTAGCAAGCCAAAACCACCTGCAACACGAACCACCAACACGAAAACAAATCTTCATAATAACCCTAGTCACAGTACAGCCCCTTATCATCCTAGCCTTCTCAACTACAGAGCTCATAATATTTTACATCTCCTTCGAGGCAACCCTAATCCCCACACTAATCCTAATCACACGATGAGGGAACCAACCAGAACGCCTAAGTGCGGGCATCTACCTCCTCTTTTACACTCTCATCAGCTCCCTCCCCCTCCTAATTGCAATCCTATACCTTCACTCACAAACAGGCACCCTCCACTTACCCACCCTAAAACTCCACCCACATGCCCTGCAACCCACCCCAACCAAACCCTGATCCCCCTTCCTCCTAAACATCGCCCTCCTCATGGCCTTTATAGTAAAGGCACCCCTCTATGGACTCCACCTATGATTACCTAAAGCCCACGTAGAGGCCCCAATTGCAGGATCAATACTACTTGCCGCCCTCCTCCTCAAACTTGGCGGATACGGCATCATACGCATTACCTGCCTAACGAGCCCCCCCACAAACAACCTCCTCCACTACCCACTCATCACCCTCGCCCTATGAGGGGCCCTAATAACTAGCTCAATCTGCCTCCGCCAAATCGACCTAAAATCCCTCATTGCCTACTCCTCCGTAAGCCACATGGGCTTAGTCATCGCTGCATGCATGATCCAAACCCACTGATCCTTCTCAGGAGCTATAATCCTCATAATCTCCCACGGTTTAACATCCTCAATGCTCTTTTGTCTAGCCAATACAAACTATGAACGTACGCACAGCCGTATCCTCTTACTAACTCGAGGACTACAACCACTCCTCCCACTAATAGCGACCTGATGGCTACTAGCCAACCTAACGAACATGGCCCTGCCACCCACCACAAACCTAATAGCAGAGCTAAGCATCATAATTGCACTATTCAACTGATCCCCCCCAACAATCATCCTAACTGGAACCGCCACTTTATTGACCGCTTTATACACCCTATCTATGCTTACAACAACCCAACGAGGAACTCTACCCCCCCACATCACAACGCTCCAAAACTCCACCACACGAGAACACCTACTAATAGCCCTACACCTCCTTCCCACACTCCTCCTAATCCTAAAACCTGAACTAATCTCCGGACCCCTCTCATGCAAGTATAGTTTAAACCAAACATTAGACTGTGACCCTAAAAATAGAAGTTAGACCCTTCTTACCTGCCGAGGGGAGGTTCAACCAACAAGAACTGCTAATTCCTGTATCTGAGTCTAAAGCCTCAGCCCCCTTACTTTTAAAGGATAACAGCAATCCACTGGTCTTAGGAACCACCCATCTTGGTGCAAATCCAAGTAAAAGTAGTGGAAACAGCCCTACTCCTCAACACCCTCACCCTACTCACACTAACAACCATCCTAACCCCCACACTCCTCCCCATCCTCCTAAAAACCTTCAAAAACTCCCCCAAAACCATCACCCTAACCATCAAAACTGCCTTCCTGATCAGCTTAACACCAATAACACTATTCACATACTCAGGACTAGAAAGTATCACCTCACACTGAGAATGAAAATTCATCATAAACTTCAAAGTCCCCCTCAGCTTCAAAATAGATCAATACTCCCTCCTGTTCCTCCCCATCGCACTATTCGTAACATGATCCATCTTACAATTCTCAACATACTACATAGCGTCTGACCCACATATTACAAAATTCTTCTCCTACCTAACAACCTTCCTAATCGCAATGCTCACACTAACCACTGCCAACAACATCTTCATACTCTTTATCGGATGAGAAGGAGTAGGCATCATGTCCTTCCTACTCATCAGCTGATGACACGGACGAGCAGAAGCCAACACAGCTGCCCTACAAGCCGTACTCTACAACCGAATCGGAGATATCGGGCTCATCCTAAGCATAGCATGACTTGCCCTCACCCTAAACTCATGAGAAATACAACAAATATTCTCCCCCACAAAAACCCCAACACTCCCCCTACTAGGTCTCATCCTAGCTGCCACAGGAAAATCAGCCCAATTTGGCCTCCACCCATGATTACCCGCCGCCATAGAGGGCCCCACTCCAGTCTCCGCCCTACTACACTCAAGTACAATAGTAGTTGCCGGAATCTTCCTACTAATCCGAACCCACCCCCTACTTACCCACAACAAGACCGCTCTCACACTATGCCTCTGCCTAGGCGCCATATCCACACTATTCGCTGCCACCTGCGCCCTAATACAAAACGACATTAAAAAAATCATTGCCTTCTCCACATCCAGCCAACTAGGACTAATAATGGTCACCATCGGACTAAATCTCCCACAGCTGGCCTTCCTACACATCTCAACCCATGCCTTCTTCAAAGCCATGCTATTTCTGTGCTCAGGGTCAATCATTCACAATTTAAATGGAGAACAGGACATCCGAAAAATGGGAGGCTTACAAAAAATACTCCCAACAACCACCTCCTGCCTAACAATCGGAAGCCTGGCACTAATAGGAACTCCCTTCCTAGCAGGATTCTTCTCAAAAGACCTCATCATCGAAAACCTAAACACCTCCCACCTTAATGCTTGAGCACTGACTCTGACACTACTCGCCACAGCCTTCACCGCCACATACAGCCTACGAATAATCCTCTTAGTACAAACAAAATTCACCCGAATACCAACAATCACCCCAATAAACGAAAACAATCCACAAATCACCAACCCAATCACCCGCTTAGCTTTAGGAAGCATTATAGCTGGCCTATTAATTACATCCTACATAACCCCCACACAAACCCCACCAATAACAATACCCCCACTAACAAAGGCCGCAGCTATCCTAGTAACTATCATAGGCATCATTCTCGCCCTAGAACTCACAGCCACCACCCACACCCTGACCCAACCCAAACAAAACCCCTACTCAAACTTCTCCACAACACTAGGATACTTCAATCCCCTAACCCACCGACCAAGCTCTACAACCCTACTGAACTCTGGACAAAAAATTGCCAACCACCTAATCGACCTATTCTGGTATAAAAAAATAGGGCCAGAAGGACTTGCCGACCTACAAACCATGGCAACCAAAACCTCCACCACACTGCACAAAGGATTAATCAAGGCCTATCTAGGATCATCCGCATTATCCACCCTAATCATCCTAATACTACTATAACCCACAAACCTTAATGGCCCCCAACCTACGAAAACACCACCCCCTCCTAAAAATAGTAAACAACTCCCTAATTGACCTACCAACCCCCTCAAACATCTCAGCCTGATGAAACTTCGGATCCCTTCTAGGAATTTGCCTAACAACACAAATCCTAACCGGCTTACTCCTAGCTGCCCACTACACCGCAGACACCACCCTAGCCTTCTCCTCCGTGGCCAACACATGCCGAAACGTACAATACGGTTGATTAATTCGAAACCTACACGCAAACGGTGCCTCATTCTTCTTCATCTGCATCTACCTTCACATTGCCCGCGGCCTTTACTACGGTTCATACCTGTACAAAGAAACCTGAAACACGGGCATCATCCTCCTACTCACCCTCATGGCCACGGCTTTCGTCGGCTACGTCCTACCATGGGGCCAAATGTCCTTCTGGGGAGCTACAGTAATTACAAACCTATTCTCAGCCATCCCATACATCGGCCACACCCTTGTAGAATGAGCCTGAGGCGGATTCTCCGTAGACAACCCCACCCTGACCCGATTCTTCACCCTACACTTCCTCCTTCCATTCGTAATCACCAGCCTAGTCCTCATCCACCTAACCTTCCTACACGAGTCAGGATCAAACAACCCCTTAGGCATTTCCTCAAGCTGTGATAAAATCCCATTCCACCCTTACTTCTCCCTAAAAGATCTACTAGGATTCACAATCATATTATTCCTACTCACCACCCTAGCACTATTCTCCCCCAACCTGCTAGGAGACCCCGAAAACTTCACACCAGCAAACCCACTGGTAACCCCCCCACACATCAAACCAGAATGATACTTCCTCTTTGCATATGCAATCCTCCGCTCAATCCCCAACAAACTGGGAGGCGTCCTAGCCCTAGCCGCCTCCGTACTAATCCTATTCTTAAGCCCCCTACTGCACAAATCTAAGCAACGAGCCATAACCTTCCGCCCCATGTCCCAACTCCTATTCTGAACATTAGCCGCCAACCTGCTTATTTTAACATGAATCGGGAGCCAACCAGTAGAACACCCCTTCATTATCATCGGACAGCTGGCTTCACTGACCTACTTCACCATCATCCTAATCCTATTCCCCACTATCTCCTCCCTAGAAAACAAAATACTCAACTAAACTCTAATAGTTTACAAAAAACATTGGTCTTGTAAACCAAAAGACGAAGGCTGTCACTTCTTAGAGTTCCTATCAGAAAAAGAGGACTGAACCTCCATCACCAACTCCCAAAGCTGGCATTTTACATTAAACTATTCTCTGACCCTAAACTGCCCGAATGACCCCCCGAGATAAGCCTCGCACAAGCTCTAACACAACAAACAAGGTCAACAGTAGCCCCCAACCAGCCACCAAAAACATACCCCCCCCACAAGAGTAAAACAGAGCCACCCCACTAAAATCCAACCGAGCAACAAACATCCCGACACTATCAACAGTATCCGCTTTAAACCCCCCACCCCAACCCCAAACAACAAGCCCCACACCAACAGGCACAAACCCCAAAACATACCCCACAATATATCAACCCCCCCAAGCCTGAGGAAACGGATCAGCCGCCAACGAAACAGAATACACAAAAACCACCAACATCCCACCTAAATACACCATAAAAAGTACCAAAGACACAAAAGAAGCTCCCAAACTCACCAACCACCCACACCCTACAACAGACCCAAAAACTAACCCAACAACCCCATAATGAGGGGAAGGGTTAGATGCCACCAACAAAGACGCCAAAATAAAACCAACCCCTAAAAATACCAGAAAATATATCATAAAGTTCTTGCTTGGATTCAACCAAGACCTATGGCCTGAAAAACCATCGTTGCTATCTCAACTACAAAAACCCCCATAGAAGTAGCCCCCCCTACCCCCCCACAGTTATGGGGTTGCTATAATGTTAGTCTATCCAGACTATGTATACTGTGCATTAAGTACTTGTGCTCTATACATTGTATTGAATTGTTCGGGGTTGGATAATTCATGTTCTAATGACATACACTGTACTAATAGATTAGTGTTGGTCTAAGTTCAGCTATGCTTCAGGGGTTGAATACTTCATTATTGGAGGTAGTCAAGCTTTATGCCTTTGGTTAAGTTTTGGTCTCTTAAACTTTACTGGTATAGTATACGGCAGTGCCTGGGTATGGGAACTTAATGCCCTAGTCCATGCTTTGGGTTTCTTTAAATAGATAGTTCTGGTATACGGAAGTGCTCTAGTATAGGAGCTTATCGGCCACCGCCCATAACTGGCTCGAGCAGAGTCTTATCCCGTAAGACTAGCTTCCAGAGGGCCTGGTTATTTATTAGTCTGGCAACTCACGAGAGATCATCAACCCGGTGTAAGTAAGGTTTGCCGTTCCTAGCGTCAGGTCCTTTCTTTCCCCCTACACCCTTACCCTACTTGCGCTTTTGCGCCTCTGGTTCCTCGGTCAGGCACATAAATCGGTTCACTCACCCCACGTTCCCCTTCACAGAGTCATCTGGTTCGCTATCTGTGTACTCCCTCCCTCGTAATCGCGACATCTCAAGTGTCTCCAGGCTGTTGGTTCTTTTTTTTTGGGTCAACTCACTCTACATCTCCAGTGCAACGGGTACTCAATTGGTTGACATGGACATACAATCCATAGCGAGCCCTTTTTTGGCCTTCAAGAACAAATTAATGATACGGTTTCAGGTGTGGGTTCGTCTCATTTTCGCACTGATGCACTTGCTCCCCCATTCGGTTATGCCCGCTTTACCTCTCTTTCCAGTAATGTCCTTTAATTAACGGTTGTTGGACACTGTCTCTCATTTCTGGCATTCGGTTTGAAACTCAGGGGTTACTTAATGCGACGGTTGGAGTATATTTCGGTCTCACTTTTACCCTGATGCACTTTGCTTTGCACCTGGTTATGGAGTCTCCGCAAACTCTCTACTATAAGGCTATTTAGTTAATGGTTGCTGGACATAATTCTTCACTTTTCTTCTCTTTTTAACACTACCACTTAATCTCCAATTGATCTTAGACGAACCTGGAAAATTCCAATCAATCAACCCCCACCTTAACAAACACTAACAAACATTAACAAACATTTACAAACAAACAAACTTTACCGCTCAATTTATGAATCATTACATTAAGCATCTTCGTTTAAAAACATCAACCATTCTTTTCTTTTAACTGTTCGTTGTTTTAACCACCCACACTTAACCATTTTGCTCCAAATAACCAATCCTTTCTTAAATTTTTCACTGTTTATTTACTTAAATTTTACCACCCTGTTTAAACACACCCACCACCCCCACTCCAATACCTATACCCCCACCCCCCCAGCAAGCAACGAACAAACAAATTAC